AAATAATAAAAAATCTTATTTTTTTTACTGATATCTCAATTGAGAAAATTCGCAGCAATTGTATTGTGTCCTTTCGATGAATGTCCCAAATAGGCCCTTTCAAGTAATGCCGTATTTCGAGACGAGCTAACTCCCTTATTTATCAAAATATAAAAAAATTGGACCTAATCCCGAAATGGAATATTTTGATATAGGAGATGCCTCTATTATTTTTTTATTTTTTACCTCCTGATGAGAAATAATTTTCAGTTCATTTCAAAATACTTCAATCGGTACACGCAAGAAATAGGCTAATTCCGCAGCTTTTTGTTCAATTTCGCGTGGAGTCAAATTCTCATCAGTACGAGTCAAGGGAATAGCTCCCTGGCCTCGGATGTCCATATAAAGGACACGCCGGGCATAAATACCCTCTTTAACTTCTATTCTGATGGACTGAACATCTTTCATAAAGAATCGAAGGAAGATGCGACGATTTTTTCCAGGAAATCCCCAACGAAAAATACACACAATTCCTTCCTTTCTATCGAATTGATCATAACCACTACCTACATTCCAGGAGATTGTGCACCACAAATAGGAACTAATAAAGAGACCTGCGATGCCATAGAAAGACATGACGAGCCCTTGTGGAAAAAAAATGATTTGCTGAGACGGAAATAAAGATATCAAATTCCTACCAAGATAACTCGACGTTCCAACCAACAAGAATCCTAATGAACCTAAAAAAAGGATAAAGGCCCAGCAGAAATTACTTATTTTTCGAGACCCCGTTATAAGTTCTATCCATATATGTTCTGATCGCCAACTCATACTAGATCCGGTTGCATTTTATTGAAATTGAGAGAATAACCCCCAAAAAATTTGACTTTATTCTTTTTCCGAAGTAACTCTCATCAACTAGCACTATTCTGATGGGAACCTTTAGGCATAATTCATCGAATTGGCTAGATGTAAAATACTAGTATCCCCTTTATATGATCTCCTATAGATAGAGTATATGATCTCCTATAGATAGAGATAGTGACATGCATTTCATTGACTTTACATTTCAGAGATCTGCGGATCCTGATCTATTTTAAAATAGCTATAATTTAATTATTTTAAACATATAACATATTTCCACATGCATAAGAGCTCTTTCAGTTACATTTAATTCATGTTCGGAAGAAGGCACATCTTATACGATAGTCTACTAAATGGATATCCATTTTATGATCCATGTCTAATCTAAGTCTTGAAAAAAATGGCTGAGATTGGGTCGCATCGGGGTTAAAAAATCTTGTTTCTTTGAACATGAAGAGATAAAGAAGCCATTGCAATTGCCGGAAATACTAGGCCCACTAAAGGCACAAAAATAGATGGTAAGTTGAGAGTTGTCATAGAATGGGTACCTCGGTTTAATATTTGTACCTGTTATTCTTAATATTATATATTTTTAAATAGATTTAACGTTATTAATTTTAAGTCGTATATAATTATACTATAAATGAATATATAATAAGTGCAAGGAATGTAGAACTAAAAAAATGTACTTATGAATTTAATTTTTCTACATGGAATATATGTCTGATAAACTAACAGCTTGTTCGCCACAAAAAAATAATTGACCTTAAAGGTCTACTTGATTCCATTTTTAGTCGAAGGAAAGAAAGCGTGGAGCTGAAATAACTCATTCAGAACGCCCTTTAAAAGATTACGTGGTACGATTGTATCGAATAAGCCCTTATGGAATAAATATTCAGCCGCTTGTGAACCTTCAGGTACTGTCTTATTCAATGTTTGTTCAATTACCCGTTTACCCGCAAATGCAATGTAGGCATTGGGTTCAGCAATAATGATATCCCCCAACATACCAAAACTAGCCGTCACCCCACCAGTAGTAGGAGATGTAAGGATTGATATATAGAATAACTTTTTATTTGATTGATAATCATATAAAGCCGAAGATATTTTAGCCATTTGCATCAAACTCAAACTTCCTTCTTGCATCCGTGCGCCTCCGGAAGCACATACTAGAATAAGAGGTAGAAATTTATTGGTAGCATACTCGACCAACCGGGTGATTTTCTCGCCTACTACGGATCCCATACTACCCCCCATAAACTGAAAATCCATAACCCCAATTGCTATAGGAATACCGTTTAGTTGACCTGTGCCTGTTTGAACAGCCTCAGTTAATCCTGTCTTTCTTTGATAAGAATCAATGCGCTCTTTATAAGGTTCCTCCTCCGAATGAAATTCAATGGGATCAAGAGAGACCATGTCTTCATCCAAAGGATCCCAAGTACCTGCATCAATCGAAAGCTCGATTCTATCTGAACTACTCATTTTCAAATGATATCCACATTGTTCACAAATATACATTTTTGGCTTAAAAAATTTCTTATAATTTAATCCATAACAATTTTCGCATTGAACCCACAAATGCCTGTATTTTTGAGTTACCTCGAGATCATTAGAACTTGAAGTTAAATCACTACCATTCGTGCTAGTTATTATA